TTTATAATTTCAAAATTTTTTGAAATTTACCAATAATATCTACGCATACCATAAAGACTGCCTGCTTTAATCAGTTTTAAAAATACAATCCTTGAAAAGTTTGCTAAATTGGTAAATTTTTTTTTATTTATTGTTTCAACACATCGATTCGAAATTAACGACTTTGAGCTTGATGAAGGTAAATCACTTAATTTGTAAAAAGTATTTAGCCGAACTAAATTACAGAAATTTGAATTGTTTTGTATCGATTTTAAAATAAATCTTTTTTTTTCTAATTTTTTTATTTCTTTTCTAATTTTCCGATCTTTTGCTAAAATTTTCTTCATATATATATAATTAACCTTTTTCCCATGGAGAAGGGAATTCAAATGTTCTATACTCTTGACATAGCTCTATATCCCCATAAACAACCCGATGTTTAGCATGACTATAACGTGATTCATAAAAACCACTTAATGGAAAATCTTTTCGTAAAGGATATCCTTCAAAACCATAATCAGTTAAAAGTCGTACTAAATTTGTGTGGTTTGTGAAAAAAATCCCAAACATATCCCAAACCTCACATTCCCACCAAGATGCGCCTAAAAAAATATCTCTGACAGATTCAACAGGAACTAATTCATTTACAAAACATTTTACGCGCACTCTAGAATTAAAACGAACACTTAAAAGTTCGTATACTAATACAAATCGATAGTGGTTATTTGGGTAGTCCACCCCAGAAATACAAGTTAAAATTTTAAATTGATACTTAAAATGATTTTTAAGTAAAAACAACGCTTTACTTAAAAGATTTGTTTTAACAACAAAACAATATTCTTTGTTAAAAACTTCTAATTTAATAAAAGGAAATATTTTTAATATATTCATATTCTATATATATTTTGTTTTAAAGTTTTCACTTGTTTGTGAAATATTTTTGTTTGGATTTTTTTGATTCAAAAAAAAGTTTGTGTGGTCTTGCGTGTGAAAGTTAGTTTTTTTAGACCGTTTAATAATAGTGTAACTAAAATTAACACTACCATCAGAAAAAATTTGAATTACCTTTTTCTTTTTTAGTTCTTTCATTGCATATCACTTTAATGTCGTTACCGATCAATTTCTCCAAACACGATATCTTGTGTTCCTATAATAGTTACAACATCTGCAATCATATGTCCTCGAGACATATGCTCTAAAGCTTGTAAATGTGCAAAACCTGGAGCTTTAATTTTACATCGATATGGTTTATTAGTTCCATTTGACACCAAATACACACCAAACTCCCCTTTTGGTGCTTCAGTTCCAACATAAGTTTCCCCTGCTGGCACATTAACTCCATTAGTATAAGCCTTAAAATGGTGAATTAACGCCTCCATAGAACGTTTAGTATCAATACGTGATGGTGGAGTTATTTTAGTATCATTATTCTTAATTAACCCGTTAGGTATTTTTTCCAAACACTCTTCAATAATTTTAATAGATTGTTTCATTTCTAATACTCTAATTAAATATCGATCATAACAGTCCCCATGATTACCTACCACAATATCAAAATCTAATTCATCATAAACCTCATAGGGCTGACTTTTTCGAATATCCCATTGAATACCTGAACCACGAAGCATCACTCCACTAAAACCCAAATCCAACGCATCATTTTTAGAAACAACCCCAATTCCTACCAACCGCTGTTTCCATATACGATTCTCAGACAACATTTCTTCAATCTCAACCAATTTAGTGTTAAAAATTTGTAAAAAAATATGAATATCTGAAAGTAAACCTTTTGGTATATCAGTATGCACACCTCCAGGTCTATAATAAGCAGCATGCATTCGAGCACCTGAAACTCTTTCATAAAATTCCATAAGCTTTTCACGCTCTTCAAATGCCCATAAAAATGGTGTCATAGCTCCAATATCCATAGCATGGCAACCCACTGCAAGCAGATGGTTTAAAATTCGAGTAATTTCCGCAAAAATTACTCTAATATATTGAGCTCTTCTTGGCACACTACAATTAAGTAAATTTTCAACAGCTAAACAATAAGAGTGCTCTTGTGCTAACATAGAAACGTAGTCTAAACGATCGAAGTAAGGCAGTGCTTGTACATAATTTTTATATTCTATTAATTTTTCTGTCCCACGGTGCAATAAACCGATATGGGGGGTTGCTTTAATAACAGTTTCTCCAGACAACTCTAAAACTAATCTTAAAACCCCATGTGCCGCAGGATGCTGAGGACCAAAATTTAAAGTAAAGTTTTTAATTTTCTTTATTAAATTTTTTTTCTTTATAGTCATTTTTAATTAAGCCTAAGTAGATTTGAACTACTGACTTTACACTTATCAGGCGTACGCTCTAACCAACTGAGCTACAGGCTCCAAAAATTACCAAAAGAATTAACTAGATTTTGGGTAATTTTCTAAACTTGACATAATCAAGTAATGGTATTGTCGTAAAGGAAGTACTAGTAAAACAATAGGCATAAATCCGTGATTTACACCACAAATTTCACTACACTGACCAAAAAACACACCAAATCGTTTGATGAAAAGGTTCATTTGGTTCAATCGACCAGGACATGCGTCTACTTTTAAACCGAACGAAGGAATAGTCCAACTGTGCAATACATCTACAGCACTAACAAGAAGACGCATATGAGTATTGGTTGGTAAGATTACTCGCTTATTAGTTTCAAGATTTCGGAAAAAACCTTTACAGTCACGAAGTTCTTCGCTACTTAACATATAACAAGTATACTTTAATGTTTTAGTCTGTAAACAAGATCGGAAATCTGAAATTTCATAACTCCAAAACCACTGGTGGCCTAAAATTTTTATTGTAAAATCTGGAATAGAAATCTCATCCATTGAGTATAATAAACTAAATGACGGTGAAGATAAGGTTAATAAAGTTAGAGCTGGTAACGAAGTCCAAACTATTTCAAGCTGATTATTATGAAAAAAATTCCAAGTAAAACTATTACCAGACTCTCTATAATTTAAAATAGTGTTAAACAACAACCACCCAACAAGTATAACAATTACTACAATAATGAATAAAACATGTTTGTTAAAGACTAAAATTCCTTCCATAATAGAACTAGCAGGATCTTGTAGTCGAAATTGCCAAACATCTGGAGCATCTAAGAAAAAAGTGTTAGTATAATTTTGCATTAAAGACACCAAAAACAAATTTATATATTTATTGAAATTATAACTAACTTTTTACCACTCTAAAGCTTTTTTCTCTAGAACATACACATAACCAAAAGTAAGCTCAATTATAAAATCTATCATAGACCAAGTTCCTAACATCGAAATCTTCGAAACTGAAACACACCAAGGAAATAAATACATCATCTCGACATCAAAAATTATAAGTAAAATTGCTATAACACAAAATTTAATGTCAAACTTAACACGTGGTGCCTCATAAGTCTCAAACCCACATTCATAAGGAGACAGTTTCTCAAGTTCTGGGACCTGATTAGTTAAAGAATATGAAGCAATCGCAATTATTAATGAAATAACAGTTGCAATAATAAAAAAAATAAAAATACCAAAATATTCTTCTAGAAGCAACGATGAAAACACTCCAAATTTTTGAAAGTTAAAAGTTAAAAAATTTTGATTTAATTCATTTATTAAATATTTTGTAGAAAACATGACTTTATGATTCAATATTCATTCTGTTTAAGAAAAAAGTTACAATAAAAGCTAAAACAAAAATTCTGAAATCTAACGAATTCCCAAAAAGTGTAAACACTTCTTTTAATCCAAATAAAAAAGTAAATGCAAGTAAAATACTATATGTATAATGGTATAAATAACCGGTTTGTAACTTATACAAATCAGAAGCAACTTGAGTAAGAAAAATAGATAACCCTGTAGGACCTAGAATTTCAAAAATACCTCGATCCATAAATTTGTAACTAGTATTGTACCCAAATTTAAAAAAAAACTGACCAATACATTCATTATAAACTTTATCAAAAAACCATTTACGGTTAAAGAAATTATAAATTATTTTCCCAACAAAAGAAATTTTTAAATAATATAGAAATTTCACTTGAAAATTATACAAGAAAAATGCTAAAAATGAACCAAATAGACTTAAACAAACAGGTAAAATCTTATAAATTAGACTTACAAACTCTGATTCAAAAACATTAATATGGCCCGAAGAAACATGAATAGCAGTTTTAAAAAAATCAGATCCTAACCCTACAATTAAATCTTTTCCATAAAAACCAATAAAAATACTTGGAATAGCCAAAATCCCGAGAACAAAAGCAATTATACCCTCAGCATCATAAGCAAATCCTATAACAGATCTATGACCAAAAGGTCTGCATAAAAAAGTTAAACATAATAATCTCATTGAATAAAAAGCTGTAAAAAACGCACCAAATGAACCTAAAAAGTAACTAAAATACCCGGCCCAAGAATATTTACTATAAGCTAATTCTAAAATTAAATCTTTTGAGTAGAATCCAGCCAAAAAAGGAAACCCAATTAAAGCTAATGAACCTATAATTACCATTGAGTAGGTAAACGGTAACAAATTTTTCAAACCTCCCATTTTTCGCATATCCTGCTCATCATTTATAGCATGGATAATGGACCCAGCACTTAAAAAAAGTAAAGCTTTAAAAAAAGCATGATTTGCTAAATGAAAAATACCAGCTGAATAATTAGACAAACCACAAATAAAAACCATATAACCTAACTGACTACAGGTCGAATAAGCAATTACTCGCTTTAAATCATTTTGTAATAGTCCAATTGTGGATGCACAAAAAGCAGTAAAAGCACCCAAAAATGCAATATAACCTAATAAATTTGGAGTATATTCATAAATAAATGAGCTACGGGCAATTAAAAAAACTCCTGCGGTAACCATCGTAGCTGCGTGAATTAACGCAGAAACAGGGGTTGGGCCTTCCATTGCATCTGGCAACCAAGTGTGTAATCCAATTTGAGCTGACTTACCCACAGCACCTATAAAAAAAAGAATTCCGACAATTGTTAATAAATTAAAATCCATATTTAAAAAATTAATTGTTGTATCTTTTAAATAAGGCACTAATACTGCAACTGAAGCATAATCAACTGTTTTAAAGTAAGCAAATAAAATTAAAATCCCAAGAATTAAACTGAAATCTCCAATTCTATTTATCAACATAGCTTTTATAGCAGCTTTATTAGCTTGAATTCGAGTAAACCAAAAATTAATTAATAGGTAAGAACATAAACCAACACCTTCCCAACCGATAAACATTTGAACATAATTTTCAGCAGTAACTAAAATAAGCATAAAAAAAGTGAATAAAGATAAATATGACATAAATCTCGGTAAATGAGGATCATGAGACATATAATCCGTAGAATATAAATGAACCAAACAAGAAATAAAAGTAACAACACAACACATGACAGCAGTTAAACTATCATACATAAAACTCCAATCAATTAAAAAAACTTCAGAATTAATCCATAAAGCTATTTTTACATAAGAAAAACAGCCAACCAAAGCTACTTCATAAAAAATAAAAAGCGAAATTAAAAATGAAATAAATAAACAACCAGTAGCTAATAGAGGAGCTCCATTGAAACCAACTAAAGATCCTAAAAAACCTGCAGAAAAAGAACTTATAAGGGGCATAAAAGGTAATAGTGTATACATAATTTTTAGATTTGATAAAAACTATGACTTAATTTTTAATTAAAGTTATTAGTATATTATAATGTATCCTTAATGGGACTTGAACCCATGTTATTGCCGTGAAAGGGCAAAGTCCTAACCAACTAGACGATAAGGACTACTTTAGGTAGATTATTTAAAGGATCCTATTTCTTTAGTATTTATTATAATCCCAATATATTATTAATATAAACTTAAATTGGAATATATTATTTATTTATTCTTATAATCTTTTACTAACCCTTATATAAGGAAGAGGAATTATAATCCCAATATATTATTAATATAAACTTAAATTGGAATATATTATTTATTTATTCTTATAATCTTTTACTAACCCTTATATAAGGAAGAGGAATTATAATCCCAATATATTATTAATATAAACTTAAATTGGAATATATTATTTATTTATTCTTATAATCTTTTACTAACCCTTATATAAGGAAGAGGAATTATAATCCCAATATATTATGTTATCAATTTAGTTAAGGAGATGAAATGGTTACATGTCAGACTCATATTCTGAATCTAGTAGGTTCGATTCCTACCCTTAATATATTATACTATTAAAATGATTAATACATTAAAAAAATTTAAAATTATTAATTTCCCTCGAATTACAAAAAGCTATTTCTTCGCTTTTATTGCAAACCATTTAATTTATTACCCAACACCTGTTAGTTTGACTTATGCTTGGAGTTTTGGCTCTTTAGCAGGTATATGTTTAGTAGTACAAATGGTGTCTGGTATTTTTTTATCAATGCATTATAGCCCCAATATTGATTTAGCTTTTAGTAGTATAGAATATATCATGAGAGATGTTCCAAATGGTTGGTTAATTCGTTATGTTCATGCTAATGGAGCTTCTATGTTTTTTATTGTTGTTTATTTACATATTTTTAGAGGATTGTATTATGGTTCATATATGAAACCACGAGAAAGTCTTTGGTGTTCTGGAGTTCTTCTGTTTGTTTTAATGATGGGTACTGCTTTCACTGGATACGTACTACCTTGGGGTCAGATGAGTTTTTGGGGGGCGACTGTAATTACATCTATGGTTACAGTTATTCCTGTTGCCGGTCCGCCTATTTTAGAATGGTTATGGGGTGGATTTACGGTAAAAAACCCAACATTAAATCGATTCTATAGTTTTCACTTTGTGTTACCTTTTGTTATTGCTGGAGTGACTTTAATTCACTTAGCTTTATTGCACCGAAGTGGTTCAAACAATCCTATAGGATCAGATAGTGGTGTTGATGATGTACCATTTTATCCTTATTTTTTTTCAAAAGATTTATTTGCCTTTACTGTGTTTATTTTCTTTTTTGGTATTTTTGTGCTGTACTTTCCAAACGTATTGAATCACCCAGATAATTACATTCCAGCGGATCCGATGAAGACTCCACCACATGTAGTACCAGAGTGGTATTTTTTACCATTTTATGCTATTTTACGTTCGATTCCTCATAAGGCAGCTGGTATTGCGGCTATGGGTGGGTCAATTGCTGTTTTATTGCTAATTCCTTTTAACAATACTTCAGAAGTTCGAAATACTACCTATCGTCCTATCTTTAAAATTTTCTATTGGTTATTAGTAGCAAGCTGGGCGATTTTACTTTATCTTGGCCAGTGTCCTGTAGAGGATCTTTACGCACTTGCTGGACAAATTTTAACCGTTTATTATTTCGGTTTCTTTTTTGTACTGGTTCCAGTCATCGGTAAGCTTGAATCTGCTTTAGCACATTATAAAGTAGATGAAGAGGTTAGGTCTGTTAAAACTTATTCTATTGCAAAAAATCGATTTGGTATAAAGTAGTTTTTACCATAAATTAGGGAAGTGTAATGGTTACATATCAGACTCATGATCTGAAGTTAGTAGGTTCGACTCCTGCACCTAATATAAAAATGGTAAATTCTAGTCGGTAGAATTTTTCTGGTTAATAAGCAAAGAATAAAACTTTGCCTACAATTCGAAATAATGGTTCAAATCCATTGTCATTTATATCATTCTTACAATGATTAATACATTAAAAAAATTTAAAATTATTAATTTCCCTCGAATTACAAAAAGCTACTTCTTCGCTTTTATTGCAAATCATTTAATTTATTACCCAACACCTGTCAGTTTAACATATGCTTGGAGTTTCGGTTCTTTAGCAGGTATATGTTTAGTAGTACAAATGGTGTCTGGTATTTTTTTATCAATGCATTATAGCCCCAATATTGATTTAGCTTTTAGTAGTATAGAATATATTATGAGAGATGTTCCAAATGGTTGGTTAATTCGTTATGTTCATGCTAATGGAGCTTCTATGTTTTTTATTGTTGTTTATTTACATATTTTTAGAGGATTGTATTATGGTTCATATATGAAACCACGAGAAAGTCTTTGGTGTTCTGGAGTTCTTCTGTTTGTTTTAATGATGGGTACTGCTTTCACTGGATACGTACTACCTTGGGGTCAGATGAGTTTTTGGGGGGCGACTGTAATTACATCTATGGTTACAGTTATTCCTGTTGCCGGTCCGCCTATTTTAGAATGGTTATGGGGTGGATTTACGGTAAAAAACCCAACATTAAATCGATTCTATAGTTTTCACTTTGTGTTACCTTTTGTTATTGCTGGAGTAACTTTAATTCACTTAGCTTTATTGCACCGAAGTGGTTCAAACAATCCTATAGGATCGGATAGTGGTGTTGATGATGTACCATTTTATCCTTATTTTTTTTCAAAAGATTTATTTGCCTTTACAGTGTTTATTTTCTTTTTTGGTATTTTTGTGCTGTACTTTCCAAATGTATTAAATCACCCAGATAATTACATTCCAGCGGATCCGATGAAGACTCCACCACATGTAGTACCAGAGTGGTATTTTCTACCATTCTATGCTATTTTACGTTCGATTCCTCATAAGGCAGCTGGTATTGCAGCTATGGGTGGATCAATTGCTGTTTTATTGCTAATTCCTTTTAACAATACTTCAGAAGTTCGGAACACTACCTATCGTCCTATCTTTAAAATTTTCTATTGGTTATTAGTAGCAAGCTGGGCGATTTTACTTTATCTTGGTCAGTGTCCTGTAGAAGATCTTTATGCACTTGCTGGGCAAATTTTAACTGTTTATTATTTTGGTTTCTTTTTTGTATTGGTTCCAGTCATTGGTAAGCTTGAATCTGCTCTAGCACATTATAAAGTAGATGAAGAGGTTAGATCTGTTAAAACCTATTCCATTGCAAAAAATCGATTTGGTGTAAAATAGTTTTTTTCCTGAATTAGATAAGTTGTAATGTCACGTATCCAAATTAGGGTCTGAAAATATTATTTCGACTTTTACACTTAACCTAAAAAATGATTAACTCAATTGGTAGAGTGTCTCGCTTACAACGAGAAAGTTAGTGGTTCAAATCCATTATCATTTATTCTTAAGTTTTTTGGAATATAGCCAAGTGGTAAGGCACTCGTTTTTGGTACGACTATTCAAAGGTTCGAATCCTTTTATTCCAAAAACCGAACATTTATAAAGGCGAATGTAACTCAATTGGTTAGAGTGTTAGATTGTGGTTCTAAAAGTTGTAGGTTCAAGTCCTATCTTTCGCCCCGTTTTAAGATAAAATTTTTTAAAAAGTTATTCAGGCATTAAATGGATACCTATACATCAAAAATCAATATTGGACGTTTGTTAACGAAATGTTATAGTGAGTAAACTACTACATATTACACTGAGACCTATAACTCTCCAATAACAGAAAACTGAACTTTATAGATTTAAGTTTGTTTTTAATTAAAAACATAAAAATTTAGTGAATTGAATCATCTAAGTAACTAAAGTTAAAAAAATCAACCGAGAGGCCGTAAGTAGTGGCGAGCGAATGCGGTAAAGACTTGAAAATTTTTACTTTTTGTTAGAATATAAAAGCCAAAGAAGGAAGTCTAATAAAGATAGCCCTGTATAGCAATTGTAAAATTTTTTATTGAGTAAAATGGTACAAGTCGTGTACTATTTAAACTAATGGGGGACCACCCTCAAAGTCTAAAATTTTTGATGTTTGATAGTGAACAAGTACTGTGAAGGAAAGGTGAAAAAGAACTTGTGAAGTTGAAAAGCCATTGAAATTTAATGCTGACAAACTATTGAAGCTTTTTTAAAAGTAACAATGTACCTTTTGCATAATGGATCAATGAGTTTATTTATGTGGCGAGCTTAAATAATATTATTATGTAGGCGAAAATAAATTGAGTTTTAAAATGCAATTTAGTCATTTAAATAAAACCCGAAACTAAGTGATCTAATCATGAGCAGGTTGAAATTTAATTTATTAAATGGAGGACCGAACCCGTGTATGTGGCAAAATACTGGGATGACTTGTGATTAGGGGTGAAAGGCTAATCAAACTTAGCGATAGCTGGTTTTCTGCGAAATCTATGTTAGTAGAGCGTTTAAAATACATTATTTTAGGGTAGAGCTCTCGATAAGTGATGGGGATGAAAATCTTACTGAGCTTAATGAAACTTCGAATATAAAATAAATGATTTTAGGCAGACAGACTATGAGTGCTAAGATTCATAGTCAAGAGGGAAACAGCCCAAAGATTATTAATTAAGGTCTGAAATAAATACTTAAGTGTAAAAAACGTTAAGAAGTGTTGACAGTCGAAAGGTAGGCTTAGAAGCAGCCATCCTTTAAAGAAAGCGTAATAGCTCATTGATTGAGCTTTTTTGCGTTGAAAATGTACACGGACTTAAAGATAGACTGAAATTGTAAATTTAGATAATTAGTATTTAAATTGTAGCAGAACGTTCTGTAAATTTAAGAAGATTTATGGTTACATAAATTGGAAAAATCAGAAGTGAAAATATTGATATGAGTAGCGATAAACAATGTGAAAAACATTGTCGCCTTAAGTTCTAGGTTTCCAAAACAAGGTTAATCCGTTTTGGTAATGTAAATCGGTCTCTAAGAATAAAACGAAAGTTTACTTTGATGAGAGAAAGAAGAATTTCTTTATTTTTATAAGTGACAAAATATGAATATTATTTTTATTTTATGGTATAAATAAAAGTTTTATAGTATTTTCAGGAAATAGCTTATAATATAAAAACCGTACTTAAACCGACACAGGTGAACTAATTTAGTAAATTAAGGCGCTTGAGAGAATTGTGCTGAAGGAACTCGGCAAAATGACTCCGTAACTTCGGAATAAGGAGTAACTTTATAGGGGCAACCCTACAAAGTTGTCACAGAATCGGGGACAACGACTGTTTATTAAAAACACAGGTCTCTGCTAATTCGTAAGAAGATGTATTGAGACTGACGCCTGCCCAGTGCTGAAAGATTAAAGGAAAAAGTTTTTTTGGCTTTAACCCTAAACCCCAGTAAACGGCGGCTGTAACTCTGACGGTCCTAAGGTAGCGAAATTCCTTGGCATTTAATTGGTGTCCTGCATGAATGGCGTAACGATTGTCCCACTGTCTCCAGCACAAACTCAGTGAAATTGAATTTTCCGTGAAGATGCGGAATACCTGCGGCTAGACGGAAAGACCCCGTGCACCTTTACTATATTTATATATTGTACTAAAAATTTATGTGTGTAGCATAAGTGGGAAAGTTGGTAGCAAGTTTGCGCTAGCAAATTTTGTTTAACACTCTTGAAATACCACTCTCAAAAGTTTTTAGTACTTATTTTTTAAGACAGTGTATAATGGTTAGTTTGACTGGGGCGGTCGCCTCCTAAAGAGTAACGGAGGCGTGCATAAGGTAAATTAAAATTGAAAACTTTCTCAATTTGTAAGCATAATAGTGTATATTTGCTTGACTGTAAGATTGACAAATCGAGCAGGGACGAAAGTCGGTTATAGTGATCCGGTGATTCTGAGTGGAAATGGTCATCGCTCAACGAATAAAAGGTACGCCGGGGATAACAGGCTAATCATTCCCTAGAGACCCTATCGACGGAGTGGTTTGGCACCTCGATGTTGGATTATCGCATCCTGGAGCTGTAAGTGGTTCCAAGGGTTTGGCTGTTCGCCAAGGAAGGCGGTACATGATCTGAGTTTAGAACGTCGTGAGACAGTTTGGTCCCTATCTACCGTAGGTGTTGAAAATTGAAAGGATTAGACCTTAGTACGAGAGGACCGGGAAAAGTGAATCTCTGGTTAATCGATTGTTAAACCATTAGCATAGTCGAGTAGCTACATTCATAATAAATAATCGCTGAAAGCATCTAAGCGAGAAATTAACCTTAAAACTAGTTTTTTAATAAGTGTAGCAGATGACTACATCGATAGGCTTAGTGTGTAAGAGTTGTAAGACTTTTTAGCATATAAGTACTAAAATTTTCTAAAAATTTAAACAACTTTTTAAATTTTTTATCTTTAAAATTAATTGTGATATTTATAATTAATAAAAAAATTAATTTTAGATTTTAATTCTAATTAATTTAGTATGCAACATTTTAATCACTAAATTATAATTTTATGAGTTTGATCCTGGCTCAGGATGAACGCTACTAGTATGCTTTACACATGCAAGTCGAACGGAAATTTATTTTCGTGGCGTCCGGGTGAGTAGTTGTACAGAATGTTACCTTTTAGTTTAGAACAAAATATTTTATTAAATATAAATGCTATATATATTGAAAGGTTTTTTAAAATTTTTAAAATTCCGCTAAAAGATAGGTCTGTACAAGATTAGGTTGTTGGTACATGTAATAGCTTACCAAGCCTACGATCTTTAGTTGGTCTTAGAGGATGATCAACCACATTGGAACTGAAATAAGGTCCAAGCTGATTTTTTCGGCCAGCAGTGAGGAATATTGGACAATGGACGAAAGTCTGATCCAGCAATACTATCTGAATGATGACGGCGCAATTCGTTGTAAAATTCTTTCGTTAAAGATGATAATGACATTATTTAAAGTAAGTTTTAGTCCCGGCTAATACTCGTGCCAGCAGCCGCGGTAATACGAGAGGGGCAAGCGTTATCCGACATGACTGGGCGTAAAGAGTCCATAGACGGTACAATAAGTTAGATGTTAAATCTTAAAGCTTAACTTTATAGACAGCATTTAATACTGTTGTACTTTGAGTTTTATACAGAAGATTATAATTTTATTTGTAAGAGTAGAATCTTATTATAAATAAAGGAATGCCGGTGGCGAAGGCGGGTCTTTAGTAAAAACTGACGTTGAGGGACGAAAGTTTAGGTAGCGAGCAGGATTAGATACCCTGGTAGTCTATACTGTAAATGATGAGTGCTGTAATTTAACGGTAAAATATTACTTTAGATTTTTAAGCTAACGCGATAAGCACTCCGCCTGAAGAGTACGGTCGCAAGAGTGGAACTCAAAGGAATTGACGGGGGCTTAAAACTAGTGGTGGGGTATGTGGTTTAATGCGATAATCCGCGCATAATCTTACCAATTCTTGACATTTAAATAATTCTTATTTATAATACTATATTTTGAGGTATAGAAAATAAAAATTGTTTTTACAGGTGTTGCACGACTGTCATCAGCTCGTGTCGTGAGATGTTTGGTTAAGTCCTTGAACGGGCGCAATTCTTGTCTTTAATAAAAAATTACAAAATTTAAACTCTTGTTTAAAATTGTTTTAAAGATACTGTCAATGATAAGTTGAAGGAAGGTGAGAACTAAGCCAAGTCAATGTGACCCTAATGAATTGGGCTACACACGTGCTACAATGGAAATTACAAAAAGTTACAAAAATTTAATTTTTAGTTAATCTATAAAAATTTCCCCAGTTCGGATTGTAGGCTGCAACTCGCCTACATGAAGTTGGAATCACTAGTAATCGCAAATCAGCATGTTGCGGTGAACATGTAAATTAGCCTTGTACAAACCGCCCGTCACATGCAGAGAGTTAGTTTCACTTGAAGATTTGAGAAATTAAGTTTATTGAGAAATTGATGATTTGGATGAAGTCGTAACAAGGTAGCTGTACGGGAACGTGTAGCTGGAATAAGAAATGAAAGGTGGTTTTATTTTATAATAAGTAAAGGTTCGATTCCTTTTTCATTTTTTAAACAAAGTTTACCTGAAATCATTTTCGAACTCAAGTGTAAACTGAAAAATTAAAAAAATTTTACAAAATACTAGTTGTTACTGGGAATCTTCTAAAATTTTTTTAGCTGTATTTTTAGCTCAGAAGGATAGAGCAACAGTTTTCTAAACTGGAGGTCATGAGTTCGATTCTCATAAAATATAACACGAGTTTGTGTATTCTAAACATATATTTATCAATATGTTTTTTGAGTAAGGTTAATAGAGAGGAATGGCTGAGTGGTCTAAGGCGGAGATCTGCTAAATCTTTATATAAATTTGAATTATATCGAGGGTTCGAATCCCTCTTTCTCTATTAGTACAGAAATTTCAGTTTCGATAGCTCAGTTGGTAGAGCGAATGGCTGTTAACCATTAGGTCGTAGGTTCAAGCCCTACTCGGAGCGAAATTTTAACTTTTAATGATAAATGTTTTATGTGGTTTTTTTGCTTTTTTACTTTGTGTAAGTTCATTATGTGTAGTTTTATTCCATAATCCGTTTTTTTCTTTACTTTTCTTAATTTTAAGTTTTTTACTGACAGCAGTGCTTTTTTTGATTTTAGAGTGTGAATTTTTTGCTTTAATTATTTTAATTATTTATGTAGGAGCTGTAGCTATTTTAGTTCTATTCATGTTAATGATGCTAGAAACAAAATTAAAAAATTTGTTTAAAAATGTAGTCGCATATTTTCCTTTCGGGGTATTTATAAATGGTATTTTTTTTCTAGAGCTTGTGAATGTAATTTCAAAATGCTTTGATAAAAATCCAATTCAACAAAGTTCTTTTGAAAATGATATTTTTTTTCAACAAACTGATGTTGATCCTATAATGGATATTGAGGCTTTAGGGCAAATATTATATAATCATTTCGTATTACAATTTATTATTGTTGGATTAATTTTATTTGTAGCTTTGGTTGGTGTTATTTATCTAACTTCAGCTTATTATAATACATCTTCTTTTACTAACTCGTCTATTTCTTTATCTAGTACAGCTAGAAATGTTTTAGCACAACAACAAAATGGTTTATCATTAGTTTTTGGTTATATTCAGGTGCAAGAGCTTTCGTTATTACCAGAATATTTTTTGATAACGTTACTATTTTGTTTAACTTTGTTTATGTTAATCTTTTCAAAAATTACAAGCAAAAAACAAATGTTTTTACAAAAATTTCCATATGATACTCAATTGTCAAGTTTAGTTATTATTGGTTTAATTTTTTATTTCATTTTACTAACTCAGCAAATTGATATCTCATTTTTAAATGCTTCTAGTTTTTCGGCTACTATTCGAAATGATTTATTTGCACTAATGGCGAAATTTTTAATTTGTTTTTTTAGTATATTCTATTTACTTTTTATTACAAAGTATTTAAAATATAGAAAACTAAGTAATTTAGAGTATTATATTTTACTAATTAATTCTATGTTAGGTTTTTTCTTACTTTGTGAGTCTAATGATTTAATAACTGCATATTTAGCTATTGAATTACAGGGTTTAGCATTTTATGTATTAGCTTCTTTCAAAAAATCGTCAAGCTTTTCTATAGAAAGTGGTATAAAATACTTTATTTTAGGTTCGTTCTCAACAGCTATGTTTTTGTTTGGTACAAGCCTGGTATATGGTTTAAGTGGTAGTGTTGTTCATATAGATTTTCAAAATTTATTTTTTTGGTCGTTACTATCAGAGTCCTTATTTTCAGTAATTACTCAAGAGTATAATCAGTATATATCCGTAAGTGGGCTAATAGATAGTCCAGTTCAACCTGTATATGAAGATGAGTTAAAGCAAACTCAGGCTTTTTTTAATAAAGGAATTATTTTAGGCCTTTTATTAATTATTTTTGCGTTATTCTTTAAATTAGTGTTAGCCCCATTTTATTTATGGGCGCCTGACGTTTATGAGGGATCTCCTTCAAGTTCAACTTTTTTTTTTATGGTTATTTCTAAGTTTAGCTTTTTTGTTTTTCTAGTTCGAGTGTGTTACTCTGGTTTTTATAGTATGATAGCATATTGGCAGTTTTATGCTTTAATTGTTGCTACTTTAAGTACTTTTATTGGAGCATTCGTTGGGTTAAAACAAAGAAAATTGAAAAGTTTACTAACTTACAGTTCTATTGGAAATATGGGTTTTGTTTTACTTTCATTCAGTTTAGGAGGTTTTGAAGGAATTCAAGTTCATTTATATTACTTGATTATTTACATGTTCTCGGGTTTATGTATTTGGTCAATTGTTTTAAATTTAAGATTAAAAAAGAAAATGTATGGAACAAAGTATAATAAAGATTTAGGAGATTTTGTGTTGCTTCAAGAATCAAACCAAATAACAGCGCAAAATTTAGCAATTCCTTTATTTACTTTAGCCGGTTTACCACCAATTATAGGTTTTGTTGTGAAGATGAATGTTTTTAAATCATTAATTGGTATTTCAGTTTACTTCTTTTCTGTAGTAAATATATTATTCAGCGCAATTTCAATTTTCTATTATTTACGAATTGTGAAAATTATATTTTTTGAAAATTTAAATGTTGGAAAGTTGTATAAGCCGTTTGATACAGGAAGATTGGTATTGTTTTTAAGTAATTTGATGTCTTTTTTCTTAATTTTTATGTTTATAAGTCCAATGTTAGTTTATTTTTATTCATATAAGTTAATTTTAGTTTTAAACTATGTTTTATATTAAAATTTTAACAAAACTATTGTCTTAATTTTATAAATGGAAGTTTTATAAATTAAAAACGTAAGTTCAAATCTTACTTAAGGCGAAATTTTATAGGTATATAAATGGTTCAAAATTTACTAACAAGTCTTTTAGTTTTACCTTTAATAGGTGTAGTTGTTTTAGCTTTAATTCCAGCTAAACAACGAAATTTATTAAAAATAGTAGCTTTAAATTTTTCAAGTTTACCGTTTATTGGTTTCTTGTTAGTTTGGGTTGGTTTCAAAGAGCATATTGTTCAATTTCAGTTTTCAACAAAACTTTATTGGTTATCAAATGTTTATGTTATTTTAGGAATTGATGGTATTTCACTGTTTTTTTTATTGCTTACTACTTTACTGATTCCTATTTGTATTTTAGTGAGTTGGACTAGTATGGATAAAAAATTTTTAAAAGAATATTTAATAGCATTTTTATTATTAGAATTTTTTTTAATAGGTGTGTTTACTATCTTAGATATTTTACTTTTTTATATTTTTTTTGAAAGTGTTTTAATTCCTATGTATTTAATTGTTGGGGTTTGGGGGTCTCGAGAGAGAAAAATTTTAGCGGCTTATTATTTTTTCTTTTATACCCTTATTGGCTCTATTATTATGCTACTTTCAATTTTATATATATATTATCAGGTTGGAACAACTGATTATGAGATGCTGTTAACAGTATCTTTCTCAGAATTGGAGCAAAAGTTTTTATGGTTTGCTTTTTTTTTAGCGTTTGCTTCTAAAGTACCAATGGTACCTGTTCATTTATGGCTACCAGAGGCTCATGTTGAGGCACCGACTGCTGGGTCAGTAATTCTAGCAGGAGTTTTACTAAAATTAGGAACTTATGGTTTTATTAGATTTTCTATTCCATTATTTCCATATGCTTCTTTTTATTTTACTCCATTAGTTTACACTATGGCTGTTATTGGGATTATTTACACTTCTTTTACAGCAATTCGACAGAGTGATTTTAAACGAATTATTGCCTATACTTCGATTGCTCACATGAATCTAGTAATGTTAGGGATTTTTAGTTTCAATAACTTAGGAATTGAAGGTGCTTTATTTCAAAGCTTAAGTCATGGTTTTGTTGCCAGTGCTCTTTTTTTAGTGATTGGTGTTGTTTATGAGCGATATCATACACGAATTGTTAAATATTATGGAGGTCTTGCTACTGTAATGCCATTGTACATTACGATTTTTTTATTTTTTACTTTAGCAAATATCAGTTTTCCAGGTACAAGTAGTTTTATTGGAGAATTTTTAATACTAGCTGGGTCACTAAAATGTAATACTAGTGTAACTTTCTTAGGGGCAACTGGTATTATTATAGGAAGTGGTTATTCTTTATGGTTATTCAATAGAATTGCTTTTGGAAATATAAAAATGAAATTTTGTATAAAGTATATTGATATCAATAAGCGTGAATTTTTAGCATTTTTACCCTTAATACTGGGAACTCTTGTTACTGGGATTCTTCCAAACATTTTTTTAGGACCTATGCATTTCAGTGTAAATAACTTAATGGAGTTTATTTACATTTAATTATATTAGATGATTTATATTTTAGACTCGAAATTACCAGATAATAAATCAATTTTTTTTGCATTACAATACATTTACGGAATTGGAAAAACAAGAGCATTTTTAATTTGTAAGAAATTAGGATTTTCTATGAATTTGAAAGTTAAAAATTTATCTGAAAATCAAATTGTTCAAATTTTAAGTGTTATAAATTCGTTAGACTTTGTTTTAGCTCATGATTTGAAAAAATTAAAAGTGGGATTAACTAAAAAACTAGTGTCTATAAAATCTTATAGAGGGTTAAGACGGGTTCGCGGTTTACCTGTAAGAGGTCAAAGAACACATACAAATGCTAGAACAGCTAGACGAATAAAATAATTACTTTTATGGGAATTAAATTTAAAAAAACAAATAATATTGATAAGAAAAATAATAAGTTTAAATTAAACAATAATAGTGTTTTTCCGAAATTATTGTCTAAAGAGCAGTTTAAATATTTAAAAACTACCCACTCTTACCATTTAGTAGATCCAAGCCCTTGGCCTTTTGTTGCTGCTTTAAGTGCTTTTATGATAACAAGTGGTCTTGTTTTATTTATGCATAGATACTCAGGGGGTTTACAGTTATTACAATCAGGATTTTTTTTACTATTTTATGTAATGTATACTTGGTGGCGGGATATTATTCGAGAAGCTACTTTAGAAGAACATCACACTGCTATAGTGCAGAAAGGTCTTAGACTTGGTATGATTTTATTTATTGTGTCAGAAGTAATGTTCTTTTTTGCATTTTTTTGGGCATTTTTTCATTCTAGTATTGCTCCAGTGGCTAGTATTGGTGGGGTGTGGCCTCCAAAAGCAATTCCAGCTATGGATGCTTTTACTGTTCCATTGACAAATACTGTTTTTTTATTAACTTCTGGTGCTACAGTAACTTGGGCACACCATGCTCTTGTGGCACGATCTAAGAAGCAATCTTTATTATCACTAATATTTACTTTAGTTCTTGCAATTCTGTTTACTGCTTTACAGGGAGTAGAATATGTTAATGCTGGGTTTAATATTAGTGATGGAGTGTATGGTTCTTGTTTTTATATGGCTACTGGATTCCATGGATTCCATGTTTTTGTAGGAACAGTTGCATTATTTGTTTCTTTTGTTCGAATAGTACTGAACCATTTCACTAACAGTCATCATTTTGGTTTTGAATCTGCTATTTGGTACTGGCATTTTGTTGATGTTGTGTGGTTATTTTTATTTATTAATGTATATTGGTGGAGTAATAAGTAGTATTACTCTAATATAAAAATTGTATTGTTTTTGTATTTTCAAATGTTTTTAAGTGACGAGTTTACTTAAAAATAAAAAATCTGTAAGAAGATTTCGAAAAAAAAAAATTTCTTGGTAAGTTTCTGCTTCCAAAGTATTTTTTACTAAAAGTAATTGAGTTGTTAAAAATAAATGTTTAGATTCTAAGCTAATGTTATTGTTTTCATGGTCAATTGCCGAGTTTAGGCTTTTTCTTAAGAGCCATAAACTCAAATCATCGTTGTATTTTAACAGTTGGATCTGTTTTATCATTGTTTTACCATCGTTTTTTTTCAAAAGTTTTGTGAGATTTAAAATTTGTACGCTAGTGAGTATGTAAGTGGTCAATTCTTTTTCAACAAATTTAAAATACTCCATTAACAACTCTTGTATAGATGATTCCAGTGTTTCCAAATGAAGAATAGTAAAATAGCCTGTTTTAGTTTTCCAGGGTATTATTAATAAGTTCAAAAGCTCACTATTGAGTGTAGAGTGTTCTATATAATTTCTTGTTTGTATTCTTTTTAGTATTTTTTGAAGAATGTCTATGTTTTTTGCTGTTTTGTCTAAGTAGTAAGCTTCTATTAGGCTGACAAAAATTTCTGTTGGATCGTCTTTTTTATGGATAGGCTTTTTGTAATTATTTTTTATAAAGTATAAAGTCTTTTTTACTAAATTAAAATGTGTTTTTTCTAATTTATTTTGTAAATAAAAGGTTTTCTTTGTTTTCATTTTAATTTTTTGAGCTAAATTTTTAAAAAAAGTTGCTGGTTAATAATCGAGTATTGACAGAACATTTGATTAAAGTTAATGAGTTTTGACAAAGACGATCTTTTCCGCCAATAAAAAAGTCATCTAACCAATATTTTACTTTAGTGTCATATAGCTTTATTTGAGGCGATTTAAAAGTATTGTAATTTTTATACACATAAAATTGTGTGTTTTTATTACTTAAATAAAAGTTAAAATTTGTTAGGTTTTGGATAGCGTGGAATTGGAAACTTATATAGTTTTTAAAATTGTATAAGTTTTTACTGTTGAAAGCAATAAGCTTGTTATCTTTGATATTAGTAACACTTACAAGTAAATTAGTGTTTTTAATAAACCGTCGAATAATTTGCCAGTTGTTTTTTGCTTTTTTTCGAAAAATTAACTTGGTTGTTTTTTTGACCAACCCTTCGGTGTTAATAAATGTTTCGTTGTTTTCAAAAAATGTATCTACAGGTAAATATAGAAAATTTTTTACTTTCAGTGAATTTGAAATATTGTTCGCTGATACATTAAAATTCTGGTCTAATAAAAGTTTTTTAGTATTTAGGCTTGAGTTAACTAGATTTGACAACAATCTAGAGCCAACTATTTTTCTGATATTTGCAATATTTGAAATAGTTGTGTTTATAAAGTATAAAGAACTAAAATTTACTAAATCATTAAAAGTTAAGCTAGAAAATGAGGCCACGGTATGAGTACCTGATTCATTAATGGATGAGTTTAAAACATTAACCCCATTCCAAGTTTTTGTAATAATATTAGTAGTTTTTAATACTTTAATAACTTCTATTAATTGTTTTGTGTCATTTCTTTTAAAAATTTCTGTATTTAAAATTAAAAGAGGGTTAGTAGCTGTAGCAATATCTTGACATGATGTACTATTTCCTTCAGTGATAGTTTTAAAAGTGTTTAAGTGCGAGCCTAAAAAAGATACTGAGAAAGTTAAGTCAAAAAGTGGTCCAATTGATAACAATTTGAAATTCCCTTTAAAGTACCGTTGTCTTAGTTTTAAATTCAAGTATGACCCTTCAAATCTTGTATTAGTTCCTAGTAGTAAGCAAAGTTCTGATGACGATAGTTTTGCAGAATCAGTTGCTGAATTAATTTGAAAATTTGACTCTAGGTCATTGTTCAGATTTGTGGTTTCCGCTTGTTTTATTTTTATAAATGATGAAATTTGATTTAAAATAGTTAATAAGTTTAAAATCTCTAAACTTAAATTCTCAAAAACTAATATAAAATAATATTTTTTAGACAATTTAAAATTACAAATATCGAATATATAGAATGTTTTTCTAATAGTAAAAAAAATATGATCCCATTGTTTGTTAGATCGTACGATTGAGTTTTCAAGTTTTGAAGTGCTTTCAATGGATGCAAATTCTCCAAAGATACTGTCGAAAAACTGACGTCCTTTATCTGTAAGCCAAGTAGTAGATGAATTGTTTGAAAACTGTGGCTCTATTTTTATAATTTGATTTTTATCAATATATAATCTAGTGTCTTGACCAAAAGAATCTGTAGGGTCAATTGATTCGTAATTTCTTACTTCCCATCCTCGTAAAACATGTGGAAAACTTTTTAAAGTAAGTGCCCCCATTTCTTAAAATATTGTGTAAAGTCTAGGTACGGCCAAAGAAAAAAGAATAAATTCTTTAATTCTCCTAAGGGGATTACCCAAAAACTATAAGGCCAAGTATAAACAATTAGTGACCAAAATAGTTGTAGCAACATAAACCCAATTGAACTGAGTTTAATTATTAAAAAACTGGTTTCTCGTGGAAAAAAGTGTTTGTATACATATATACAATACCCCATTGCGGTAATAAATATAATATAATGTAGGGTTTCAATATCATGCCCGTACTCATTTCTAACACATAAACTCATTGTGATTATAAAGATAAACCAGTATAATATAAGATGTGAGTTATTTTCAACCCAATCAACTGTGTTTAAAATAATATATTCTAAAGACAATTCTAAATAAAAAGGAAAAGCTATATGTAAAACTTCTAACGTTGACTTTTCTAGTACTAAAAAGTAACATAAAAAGCACAACTTTGAACTGTCCCACAAATTAGTTCTTTCTCTCATATGAGTTTGATGTCAAACTTCCAACTGGACATAAATCTATAACATTCCCAGATAACTCAGATAAAAGAACTTTATCAACATAAGTTCCAATCTCACTTTGTACTCCTCGACCAAAAACACCTAGTTCTTCAACTCCCGCAATCTCAGTCGCAAATCGAACACATCTAGTACAATGAATACATCGAGTCATTACAGTTTTAACAATTGGCCCTAATTCTTTATCGCTAACAATTCGCTTGAATTTGTAGAATCGTTTTTTGGTAAACCCAAAAAATAAAGATTGATCTTGTAAATCACACTCCCCTCCCTGATCACATATAGGGCAATCGACTGGGTGATTTAATAACAAAAATTCTAAAATATTTTCTCTAGCTTTTTTTAATAGTACGCTGTCATAGTACACTTCATTATTCATTAAACAAGATTTCGCATTAATAGCACAAGATACTACAGGCTTTGGAGAATTTTCCAATTCAACTAAACACACTCTACAGTTTCCGGCTATTGATAAGTTATTATGATAACAATAATGAGGTATAGAAATTCCATTATTTATTAAATATGTAATTAAAGATAATTTATTGTCAATTAAGTGTAATTGTTTTTTTATTTTTACTCTCATAAATTTTTTTTAAAATTAGAAATAAGTTTTATGTCAAATTTAAAAATAGGTTTAACAGAATTATTACAAGTAAGTACTGGTATCTTTTCAATTGGTACTTTTGGCTTAGTATTAAATCGTAAGAATATTTTACTTGCCATTATGTCTTTAGAATTATTATTACTTGCTGTTAACTTTAATTTTATGTTGTTTTCGATTTATTTAGATGATCTATATGGATCTGTGTTTATAATTTTAGTCTTAACTATCGCAGCTTCAGAGTCTGCTTTGGGGTTAGCTATCTTGACTTTATATTATAAAGAAAAACATTCCATTGAATTGAAGGCAATAAAAACGAATAAATTTAAAGTTTAAAAATGAATCTTTAACGAGAAAGACGGGACTTGAACCCGCACTCTTCGACGTGACAGGTCGACGCTTTAACCAAATTAAGCTACATTCCCTATTGAGTACACTGGGGCTTGAACCCAGGGCCAGTGGATTAAAAGTCCAATGCTCTACCAACTGAGCTACATACTCATTTTACTGTCAATATAATCGTGACTGCAAGTAACTGAAAAAACAGTTTTACAGTGCGAAAAGAAGTAAAAACACAATCATTAATGCAAATAAAGCAATAGCTTCAGTAAGTGCGAATCCTAAGATAGCCATTTTGAAAAGCTCATCTTTTAATGATGGATTTCGAGAAATTCCGATTACTAATGCTCCGAATACAGTACCAATTCCAACTCCTGCTCCTGCTAGGCCAATAGTTGCTAGTCCTGCTCCAATATATTTTGCTGCTTGTAAGATCATAAAACCGATTTTTGATAGGTTAATGACACTTTTCGGTAGTTTCAAAGCTATTTTTAGTAAACCATTCTAGTAGTTGTAAGAAAATCTGTTGTCTTTTATTTAGTAAGGTGCAGTTTTTTATTTTAAAATTCTTGTTTTTACAGGTAGTTTGGCTTGTCCAGTCCTTAATGCTTCCATAGTAATTCTAGGGTCTTTAACCCCACAAATTTCAAATAAAACTGTACCCCCTCTTACCCGAGCGCCCCAATGTGACACCGCTCCTTTACCTTTCCCCATTCTGGAAGAAATAGGCTTAGATGTGATAGGTAGGTCGGGAAATATTCTAATCCAAATTTTACCCTTTTTTTTTATTTTTCTAGACATTGCTTGCCGACATGCTTCAATTTGTCGAGCGTTTATAATACCCGCTTCTGCGGCTTTTAGTCCAATAGTCCCAAATTTTAATATGTTTGATTTGAATTCTAAAGGCACAAGTTTTCCTTTTTTTGTTTTTTTAAACTTTACTTTTTTTGGCTGTAAGAACATTTATTGTTTAATTGATCTGTAGATACCCAAACCTGAATTCCTAAGGTACCATTAGGTCCATAAGCAGTTTGTTGGGCATGACTAATATTATTTACTGTTATTAGTGAAATTTTGCCAATATTCATTGTTTGCGTTTTTGATCTAGAAGAATTGTTTATTCGCCCCCTAACTTTTAGCCTAATTCCTTTTATTTTTGTGAATTTTTGAGCAAGTAATAGTGTTAAAGTTTTAGTTACGAACGTTAAAAAAAATTTGTGGCGTTTCATAAATTTCAGTTGATTTGCAATGTAATTTGCAATTAAGTTAGCTGAATCTTCTTGTGAAACTGCATTAAAAAATGTATTAATACCTTCATTGAAAAACTCGTTTCTTTGAAATTTTCTAAGTTTTGACAATAACCGTTTAAAATTTTGAGCACGTTTTTTAGGAAATTTTAAGTTTTGATTAAGCTGTTTAATTGTTAGTGAAATATTATATTGATTATTAGTAAAAAGGGCTAGTCCTTCAACTAGTTTTTCAATAAAGTTATTTGTTTTGGAGTTATCTAGTGTTTTATACTGCTTAACAGTTAAGTAAGTTTTATAATAAGTTAAATTTTTTACTCTTTTTTGTTCTTTTTTGCGTTGAAGCAAAAAAGAAAGATATTTCAGATATCTAAAACAATTAATGTAACAATGTTGTAAAATCTTCCTTTTTTCTTTAAATAAGAGTTTTTTTTTGTTCTTTACGGATTTTAAAGAATAGTACTCCAGTTTTAAAACTTCTAAGGTGTTTAAAATATTAATAATTTTTCTTTTTATAAAGTTATTATTTAATAGATAATAGTTTTTTACAGATTTAATCAGACCAAGGTTATTTAAATTACGAGTTGCTTGGCTATTGGAAATTCTATTTAATTTTTTAGAAAAACGTTTTCTTTTAATTCTAATATTTTGATCTGAATTTGTTTTTTGAACATACAATAATGACTTTGAAGTTTGGTAATACGAAATAAATAAATCAAGATTTGAATTTAAAAAATTAATTTGATAATTATGTAATGCTAATCCATGATCAATTAAGAACTTCTGAACATAATTTTTTATTTCTAAACTTGTAAATAAATAAACATGTGATTCTTTTATATTTTTTTCACTATATTTTGATTTCCAGTGTTGCATTGTTTTTGAAGAGTGTAACTTTAAAGTTATTTTTTTTTCTTCTTTTTTTTAAAAGCAAAAACGGCACGAGTTTGAGAAAACTCTCCAAATTTATGGCCAATCATTTCTTTATTTACCAATATTTGTCTAAATACTTTTCCTGTATGAACTTGAAAAGTTAATCCTAAAAATTTTGGTACTATTGAAGAATTTCTTGAAATTTTAGTTTCATTTTTTGCGCTTATTTGTTTTAAAAATTCAGGTTTTAGATAAAGACTTTTCCACTTTGATCGTTTCATGCTATACTTTTTTAATAATTAATTTATTTTTAGTTCGGCTAGTTTTTCCACTTTTATTAGGCTTACCCCACAAAGAAAAGGCCTTTCCAGATTTTTTACCTTCCCCACCCCCATTAGGATGGTCTACTGGATTCATAGCAACACCTCTAACGGTGGGACGTTTGTTAAGCCACCGTGAGTGGCCTGCTTTACTGCGTCGAGTTAGTGAAAATGCTTCATTTGAGACAATTCCAATTGTAGCATAACACTTAGAGGATAATAATCTCTGCTCCCCTGAGCTTAATTCGATACAAGCAGACTCTCTAGTTTTTTCTTTTAATAAAGAAAATGTACCAGCTGATCTTGAAATTTGAGCCTTTTTTGAAATTTTAGGGGACACGTTATGGATAAAACTTTCCTCGGGTATCTTATAAATAGGTAAAGAATTTCCAGTCATTGGTTCAGCATCAACTCCTGATTGAACTATATTTCCAATTTCTAAATTTTTTGGTGCAAGCATATAAAAAAAATGATTTTTTGTAAAATCATAAATTGATGCAATATTAGTATTTCTATTTGGGTCATACTCTATACTGGTAACAATTCCTGTTGATTCATAATTTCTAAGAAAATTAATTTTTCTATATTTTCGCTTATGACCACTTCCTTTATGGCGGACTGTTATTTTCCCTGAGTTATTCCTACCGGATGAATTTTTCAATCCGCTAATTTCTGTTTTTACAAGTGGCTTCTTACTTAAGTGTTTTTTATTCAATATTACTAAATGTCGTTGTGACGATGTTATTGGTTTTAAGAATTTAAGTACCATTTTCTAATTTAATGTCATTAAGCATAAAAAAAAAGAATATTTTAAATAATTTAAATTTAACAAAAAAGTATTATTTATTAAAAAAAATAAATAATAATATTTCTACTTTAAAAAATTTACTAGTTACAGACCATGATTATAAAAATTTAAGTCTTTTACTAAACAAACACCCGACAAAAAATGTTAAAAATTTTTTTCTATCTTATATTATTAGTTTTTCTTTTTCACCTAAAAATACACTTTTACATATTACCGATGTCTGGGGAAATCTAAAGTTTAGATATTCTGCGGGTTTAGTAGGCATTTCAGGTAAACAGAAAAAAAATCGAGTTTTAGTGTTAAGTAGACTTTTTAACAAATTAACAAAAATTAAAATTACAGTTTTAAAAAATAAACCAATAGCACTACATTTAAATAATGTTGGTTACTATAAAAACTTTATTGTTAAAAAATTAAAAAAAGACTTCTTTATCAAAATAGTAAAAAGTTATGAGACATACCCGTATAACGGTTGTAGAAAAAAAAAAAGATTACATAAACGTCAACGATCTAAAAAGAAAAAGAAAGAATGGCTGAGTGGTTTAAAGCGGCAGATTGTAAATCTGTTGAGATTTCTCATCGTAGGTTCGAATCCTGCTTCTTTCAAAATAAAACTCGAGACATAGCGTAGTCTGGTAGCGCGTCTAATTTGGGATTAGAAGGTCATGTGTTCAAATCACATTGTTTCGAAATTTTCTTGTGGCTTATACCATAAACATACTTTAAATTGACGAAAAAAAATTGATACAGCACTGCCATATTGTTTTTATATTTTAACGATTTTATATTTTTTATTTGAACAATTGAATAAACTTTATTGTTTAACTTTATAGATAGTAAAGTAAAAAAGATAGATCTTAAACTGTCAAACAACTTTTGTTTATTTATCAACAGTGATATTTCATTTAATTTCAAAAAAAAAAAAGTACCTTGAATCATCTGACTTATATTTTTATAAATAGAATTTTTTAACACTTTTAAAGCTATTTTATTGTAAATTTTGTAATATTTTAAATTAGAATTGGATAAACTTTGTTCTACGGATAACCAATCTTGGGAAGTTTTATTAGCACCGTTAGCAAATAAAAGAAATTTATTTTTCAAATGTTGTTTAATTTTTAAAAACTGATACTCTCTAGATTCAAAATGCATTTATTTAAATTAGGCTTAGCAGGATTCGAACCTACGACTGTACCGTTATGAGCGGCATGTTCTACCAACTGAACTATAAGCCCTTAGAAAAACTTTTCAAACTCATGAGAAACATTAGCTTTAGTCAAATATTAGTTTTAATAATAATTTGTTTTTTACTATTTGGTGATTTTTTTAAATTGAAAAAAAAATTAAATAGTTTAAAAAAACAATTCAACGACTCATTTTTTACAAAAAACAGGAAAAAAGGGACTTGAACCCCTGACCTTTGGTTTTGGAAACCACTATTCTACCTACTGAACTATTTTCCTTATTAGTTATTTAAAAAATATGTTTTAAAAATTTAACATGACAAATATTTATAAATATTATATTGAATTAAAAAATAGAGTTTTTTTACTTTTACTAGCATGGATTGCCACACTTTTAGTCAGCTACATATATAAAGAAACATTATTGTTTTTAATAATAAGACCAAGTCTAAATTACACAAACGTAGAAACAGTATATTTTATTTTTACAGATGTTACAGAAATTTTTGCGGTCTATTTTAAAATTATAATGTTTTTAGGAAACCATATTATCATAGGTTTTTCTTTATACCATCTAATACTTTTTTTCTACCTAGGACTATACAATACAGAATATAAAAAATTAAGTTTTACCATAAAAATTGTAATTACTTTTTTCTTAATATCAATCCTATTTTTTAACAAAATCTTACTACCTACTAGTTGGCATTTTTTTTTAAGTTTCCAGTCATTTTCTTTGCTCAAATCTATTAATTTATACTTTGAGTCTAAATTAAATGAATATTTAACTTTTTATATTACATCTTATTATGTGTGCGTATGCTATTGCCAGATATTTGTGTTACTAATTTTTTTTTTGGAACACATAAAAACCCAAGTAAACAAAATAAAACAATCAAGAAAAATACTGTATTATAGTTTTATTATTGTTTCTACTTTAATAACACCCCCTGATGTAATAAGCCAACTTGTACTAAGCTTAAGTTTAATATTAATTTACGAAACTGTACTTTGGAGTTTGGTCTGTCAATTATCTTTACAAAAGTTAAAAAACCAACCAATTTTGAAACAATAGAATACAGGCAAAGCCTAAAAAATAACCTAACGAAATAGGTAAAAATGATTTCCAATTTAAGTGCATTAATTGGTCATACCGATATCTTGGAAGTGTTGCTCGAGTTAAAATAAAAAAAGCAACACCGAATAAAATTTTTAGAGTAAACCACAAAAACCCTCCTGGAAGAAAACTTATGAATGATAACCACCCCCCTAGAAACAGAATAGACGAAAGTGAGCTCATTAACAACATATTTGAATACTCGGCTAAAAAAAAAAGCGCAAATGTCATCGACGAATATTCAACGTTATAACCCGAAACTAATTCTGCTTCTGCTTCCGGTAAATCAAATGGGTGTCGGTTTGTTTCTGCTAACATAGAAACGTAAAACATCATAAATAATGGAAGCAATAAAAATGCAAAATACGTATGTGACTGTGCCAATACAATTTTACTTAAATTAAAAGAACTAGCTGCTAAAATAACAGTTATAACTATAAAACCTATAGAAATTTCATAGGAAATCATCTGAGCTGCAGATCGTAATCCTCCTAAATACGCGTATTTAGAATTACTGGACCAACCTGCTAATACAATACCATAAACATTTAATGAAGAAATTGCAAATAAAAATAACACTCCTAAATTAATATCTGAAACGACTACTTGGCTTGAAAAAGGAATAACTGACCACCCGACTAGGCTTAAAATAAAGACTAATACCGGAGAAAATAGAAATAATCGAGGGTTTGCATTGTTTGGAAAAGTTGTTTCTTTTGCAAACAGTTTTAAACCATCAGCAAATGCTTGTAATAATCCTAAATAACCAATAACATTTGGACCTCGCCGCCGTTGAATAGCACCCATCATTTTTCGCTCTACAACTGTAAAAAAAGCAACAGCGATTAATACAAACACAATAACAAATATACTCTTAAAAACTGTTAAAATAATAATTAATAAATGATTAAAATCCATTACTTTTTATAAATTTTTATAGTTAAGTTGTTAACTTTGTTTTAATATATAATATTAGATTAGTATAAATAATAAAAGCTAAAACTGGACTTGAACCAGTATTTTAGGATTTGCAATCCCACACATTAACCAGTTATGTTATTTAGCCATCCTGTTTGTTATCAATAGGATAAGGTGGGATTCGAACCCACGGTATTTTTTATAATACAATAGTTTTCAAAACTAACGCCTTAAACCACTCGACCACTTATCCAATTTCCATAGAAAAATTATTCTGGGAACGGAAACTGAAACGATTTCATCAAAAATAATAACTCTTCCTGATTTTTAGCCGTAGTAATAATTGTAAGATTTAAGACAGGTAAATTGTTAAAAATAGGATAGTATTCTTGAAGTTCAGTTAAAATAATCATATTTGATAAGAATGTATATGAAAATGTATGATCTATTATTCTTAACTTTAACGCAGAAAAATTTTTTATTCGCGGGAAAATCTCAACCAATAATTTAGAAAGAAATTCATACATCATTCCTTTTGTTAAAATAACTTGACATCCAGATGGAGATCCTTTTTGAATTTTTAAAAAAACATTAGCACGTTTGTTTAAGGTAATAGACCCTTTCTTTGCACTAATAAGTTCCAACGCTAATAAAATAATTGCAAATTTTTGAATTGTAAAATTTTGACACCCAAAGTTTAATATAATCTTTTTTAATTTAGGCAATTCATTTAAATTAGTGTAGTGAAATTTGTTAATAAAATCATATTTTATAATTTCGTTGTAATAATGTTTTATAAAATGCATTTTCGAATATTAAATTAATCCTGGTGAAATACTAATAAACTTCATAAATTGTTTTTTTTTTAACGAGATTGGTATTGGCTCAGTAACTCTTGTGGCTATTGGGTTACCTTTCTTATTTATTAAAATAGCCGCATTACTTAATTTTTTATTAAAAAAACTGTAAGAACCATCCTTTTTTCGTTGATTTGTGTTAGTTCGAATGACTAAAGCTTTGTATACATCTCCTTTTTTAACTTTTGAAGTCAACTTTGAACGATTTCTAAGTTGTTTTACAGAAACGACTATAATATCCCCCAACTTAGCATATTTTTTTTTATACCCTCCTAAAACTTTTATACATTGTGCAATTTTTGCGCCAGAATTATCGGCAACTTTTAAAACTGTTTGTGGCTGAATCATTTAAAGAAAAAATTATGCGTTTATAGCTCAATTGGATTAGAGCGTTGGATTTCGGTCCCAAAGGTTATAGGTTCAAGTCCTATTAAACGTATTTGCTCACGTGTGCAACATGTTTACCAACGATAGTACTTAAAATAAAACTTTCTTTTTAATGCTTGTTTCTGAGTTTCTGTTTTTAACTTAACAGATTCCCCATTGTTTTGCGATGCTAAAACTAACTCTTGGTGTAACTGGTCAGAGAATGAACTATTCTTTGGCCGTTTTTTAATACTGTCAGCCATAAATCGAAGAGCTCGTGAAGTTCGAAACGTGTAATGAGACAAAAAAGCTGGAATTTCTTTAGAACGTTTTGTTCCCTTTTTTTTCTTCTTTTTTAGTTTTTCTTTTAACTCAATCACCCGAAAAACTGGGGTTGTATTTAAGACCGCTAATTTAATTATTTCTGCATGAGATTTTACTTGTGATTTCTGCATTAACTTTAAACTTTTTCCTAAAAGATTTTCACAAGTTTCTTTGTTTCCTTTTTGAATAAAATGATTAATTATTTTAGATTTTAATTTATTTTGAAAACTCTTGTTTTTTAATGACATTCATTTAATCTATTAAACATATTTTTTTAATTTTTTAGTACCATATTTAGATCGTGAGGTCTTACGCTTAGCTAATCCTGAAAAATCTAACTTACCACGAACTAAATGATATTTAATTCCTGGAAGATCTTTTACTCTCCCTCCCCTGACAATAACATTTGAGTATTCTTGTAAATTATGCCCACCTTCACCAGGTATATAAGCATAAATACGCTTTTTATTAGTCAGTTTTAATTTTGCTAACTTACGCAAAGCTGAGTTAGGTTTTTTAGGAGTTCTCAAAACTAATTTTGTACAAATTCCCTTTTTTTGTGGGCATCCCTCCAATGCAGGAGTAGTATTTCTTTTACTTTTTTTTATACGTGATTTTTTACAAAGTTGGTTATAAGTAGGCATATATATCTTTAAAACATGAGCTTACCAAAAAAGGGACTTGAACCCCTACTCCTTAAGGAACTAGAACCTAAACCTAGCATGTCTACCAATTCCATCATTTTGGTTTTTAACAATATTTATATATACTCATTACCGGACTTGAACCGATACTCTATAATTAGAATCAGATTTTAAGTCTGACGTGTCTACCAATTCCACCAAATGAGTAATTTTTTTAAGCTATGGCACAGTTTGATGTTATGATCCTTTTTATTTTAACTTACAATTTATTATTTATATTATATGCATATTATTTTTTTAATATAACTGAATATATTCCATATTATACTGAAACAAAAAAATTTCGAAACAAAATAAGCGTAACACTAAGTACATTAAAGTCAATTAGTAATACAAACTTATATTTACAAATTGTTGATTTTAAATATTTCAAAAAATTTTTATAATAATTAAAACCCACACAGTTGTGTGGTAAAAGGGGGTATAACTTAATAGGTAGAGTGTATGTTTTGCAAACATAAAGCATCGGTTCGATTCCGATTATCTCCAAATTTAATCTCGATAGTAAGTTGTAATAATCGAGTTAACATCTAATTTAAACGGAAAGTACGTTGAAAAATCAAAACCCCTTATGTCCCCAAAAACTATTTGCAATGTGTTATAATTTATAATCAAGTATTTAGGTGGTACAGGCCAACAACTCGATTTTTTTAGATTTTGTCGAATTAAATTTAGAGAATTACGCTTAGTCTTAATCAAATCTCCTTGTTTTAAAACATAAGATTTTTGTCTAACAGTAATTCCATTAACTTCTATATGGCCATGGCTAATTATTTGACTGGCATTTCTCATACTATAACAAAAATGAGACCGGTATAGCACTGAACTTAATCGAGATTCAAAAAACTCTAACCCTACACGTTTAAAATCTCTTTTTTCTTTAGAATTAAAAATTTTTGTCATTTGTTTTTTTAAATTTTTTCTTAACAAACAGCCATAAAATAAATTAAACTTTGTTCTAGCAACAAGATCATTTTTGAATTTTTTTTGAAAAGAGTTTCCTTTACTTGTAAATTTTGAAACCTTATAATGGTAATGTGAATAAGGTTTTCTTTCAAACCGCTGCTTTTTCTTTAAAAAAAACAAAAATGTTTTCCATTTTTGCTTTTTAAATTTGAAAAGTTTACTTTTTAACTGTACATTCGATCTTAATCTTATAAATTTTTTATACAAAGGTTTGTATCTTTTTTTCCCTGCTAATTGTACCATAATTTGTTTTTTAATTAAAATTAGAAACTCTCAAAGAAATTTTGGAGTTTCTAGTGGACTCGTGAGAGTAACGAGATTTTGGCCTCTTAATTCGATATTTTTTTTTAAATTTACTTTTTATATAACTGTAATATTTTATTTGTAGTTTTTTTGATGAAGTTAGAATAGCTTTTTTTAAAACCATTTTAACCATTGAAACAAAAAAATTGCTAGTTGATAGCTTACCATTTATAAGCTTAAACTCACTTAAAATCTTATACGTTACTCTTTCATCTGAAATATTCAAGTTTCCTGAAACACCGATTACAGGAATTCTGGAAACATAACTTTCATTAATAGCATTAAAATTTTCATCTAAATTAAATACAACAATTAAATCAATTTTCTTTTTTAATTGTAACAATAATTTAACTACTTTAAATGGCAGACGTTTTTGCTGTTTAGTTAAGGCATAATTAAATCTCAAAATTTGATTAGTAATAATACCATTTAACCAACTAGATTCCGGAATTAAAACATGCTTTGTATTTCTTAATATATGCTGAAAGCTTAAAGGAAATCCCAAAAATAAAATCCTTTTATTGAAAATATGATACCGATAAATTATTTGTGCTGCTTTTTTAAAATATAGTTCAGTTTGTCGCGTAGAATTTTTTATATTCGCTAACTGAACTTTTCTATGAGATTTTGATTTTAAAATATTTAAATAAATTAATTTATTAGAACGCTCTGTTATTTTTTTAATTTTCATAATCAATTTTTTTTAAACTTTTTTACCTTCTTTTAATACAATAGTTTCTCCATCATAAAGAACACCTTTACCTTTGTATGGTTCTGGTTTTCGCGCAGAACGAATAAAAGCAGCGATTTGGGTAACATCTTGGTACGAATTGCCAAATATACACAATTTGGTTTTGGAAAGACAAGAAGCTGATAATCCATTCGACATTGTAAAAAAAACTAAATGACTATGGCCTAGCTTAAATGTTAAAACATCGTTATTAAAAATTTTTTCAGAAGAAACCCTATACCCCATTCCGTGTAATTTTAATTTTTGAGAGATTAAAGTAGATGTCTCAGTTAATAATTGTTTAATTAGTGCAACTGTAGTACCTCGAAGCATCCTCAGTTGTTTTCTTTCACTATTAGAAATTGGTGAAAAAGTAAGCGAGCTTACTTTTAAAATTTTTTTTTCTTGGTTAATTAATATTTTTAATTTTAACTTTAGAGATTTTCGCTCTAAGGGACCTAAAAAAGTTAAAATTCTTTTTTTTTCACAATACAATATAGATGTATCATTTGGTATTTTGACAATATATTTTTCTTTTTTTCCACTCATATATAAGTTTAATTTATTAATATAAAAGCCTCTCCGCCAATATTTAATTTCTTACAATCTTTAATTGTTTTAAGACCTTTGCTTGTAGAAAAAATAATAAAAACTTCATTAGAATCAATTTTCCAAATTTGTTTAATGGAATAGTGTATCCTACGGCCAGGTTTTGAGATTAACTTGATGGTATTGATAGCTGGCTTTCCGCTAACATATTTTAAAAAAATCTTAATTGAATCAGGATCATCACGTGAAATTTTATAACCTAAAATAAAACCTTCAGTCCATAAAATTTTTAAAAAAGCTTCACAAAGTCTCTTTCTTTTTTGATGAACAAAAGCCCGTTTAGCAAGCTGACCATTTTTTATATTCGCAAACATATTCCAAAAATAATTTTTCATATATCTTTGTTTAGAGACAGGATTGAACTGCCGACACAAGGATTTTCAGTCCTTTGCTCTACCAACTGAGCTATCTAAACATTTTCTTTTTTGTTACGCTTAAAGCCTAAAAGTACAGCTTCACCATAACAGTCCCACACTCTTAAGTAATTAATAGTTTTAATTGATAATGCTTTATAAGATCGAGATTTTTTTCTAGTTTTCAACAATATTTGATTCTCAATAGGAGAAACTAGTTTTAAATTTTTGTTTTTTAAATCAAACGTTTGATTTTTTTTAATTAATGTATCCAAATCTAGAAGAAAATTGTTTGGATTCAAAAACTTGCTATTTAACCGATGTGTATAATTAAACTTTACCAAAGATTTAATTTGTACAACTATATCGGGAAATAAATTAGCTTGAATTTTTTTCATAAACAAAAAAAATCTGTTAGGTTTATGAGAAAAAATAAGAAATTGCTTAGAAAAATTTTGGGAACTAAAATGAACCTGAGCAGTTTTATTTACATGAGGAGATTTTAATACAGAAACTATTTTACGACTAGTCTTTTTTTGCCTGTGGGATAAAATCAAACTATAGCTACCTATAGATGACAATTCTTGATTAAAAAACTTAAAAAAGTTTTTAAGTGAAACTTTATTCTTAGAAAAAACTGTGACAGTATAGTTCATAAATTAAATTTTTTGTAATTAGGAAAAAATGTTAACAATTTTTGAAGTTTTTTAATGTAAAACTTCAGCTTCATTTATATAAATACAAGTTAAAGTTATAAAAACATAAGTCTGAATTAAAGCGACAGCCAACTCTAGACCCATTAATAACACTAAAATAAACAAAGGAATTAAAAAACTTATAGCTTGAACATTTTCAAATAATAGCATACTCCAAGCAAAACCTACAATTACTTTTAAAAGACTGTGGCCAGCCATTAAATTAATAAATAGCCGAACTCCTAAACTAATTGGTTTAGCAATATATGAAATAAACTCAATTGGAACTAACAATAAAGCTAAAAAAAATGTTGTATTAGCTGGTAAAAACAATGAAAACATATGGATACCATGTCGATTATAGCTAATAATATTTAACCCAATAAAAATAGAAAACGATAAAGTAAAAGTTATAATTAAATGACTTGTAATAGTAAAGCTATATGGAATTAAACCAATTACATTACTAAATAAAATAAATGAAAATATAATAGTTAAAAACGGAAAGTATTTTTCACTTCCTACACTAATTAGATCATACACTAATTGAGAAAGCATTCCATAAAGCGATTCAATAACAATCTGCCAAGGACTTGGGATAAAGAAAAATGAAGGAGTGTTAAAACAGTTCTTATTTGAACTAACAAAGTATAATAAACCACCAAAACCAAAAAATCCAATTAAATTGATTAATGCAGCATTGGTAAGGGAAAAATCAAAATTATGATAAACAAAAGTATAAAACGGTAATATTTGAAATTGCTCTAAAGGAGAAAATAGTAACATGTATTAAACAGAATTGCAATAGTAATTCCAACCCTTTTAAAAAATAGAATCCTATATAGTTTTTTTATTTTTATCTCAAAAGTGGTTTTTTAATTGCTGGTCCGCTTAGTGTAAAAAGCTTCAATCAGAACAATTAAAAAAATTATTAACGAAAGTGCAGAAATTTCAGAACCCCATGAAGCAATTTTATTGAAAGTATAGAAAGCATCAGGGTAATCTGGGATTCGTCGAGGCATACCTGCAACACCTAAATAGTGCATTGGGAAAAAAGTTACATTAACCCCAACAAAAAATACCCAGAAATGTATTTGACCTAAGATTTCTGAATATTCCACTCCAGTAATTTTATTAAACCAGTAATAAATACCACCAAAAATTGAGAAAACTGCTCCCATCGATAACACGTAATGGAAATGAGCTACTACATAATAAGTATCATGTAGAGCAATATCAATTCCTGAATTAGCTAAAACAACTCCAGTTACACCACCAACAGTGAATAAGAAAATAAACCCTAAAGCAAACAATAATGGTGCTTTTAGCTTTAAAGAACTTCCCCACAGAGTTGCTAACCAGCTGAATACTTTAATTCCAGTTGGAACTGCAATAATCATAGTTGCTGCTGTAAAATAAGCACGAGTATCAATATCTAAACCAACAGTATACATATGGTGTGCCCACACTATAAAACCTAAAATACCAATTGACAGCATTGCATATACCATACCTAAGTAACCGAAAATAGGTTTTCTCGCAGCACTAACAACAATATGACTAACAATCCCAAATCCAGGCAAAATTAAAATATAAACTTCTGGGTGACCAAAAAACCAGAAAAGATGCTGATATAGTACAGGATCACCTCCTCCAGCTGGATCAAAGAAAGTAGTGTTGAAATTACGATCTGTCAATAACATTGTAATAGCTCCCGCTAATACTGGTAACGACAGAAGTAATAAAATAGCGGTAATAAATAATGCCCACACAAATAGAGGTAATCGATGGAATGCTAAATTTTTTGCCCGCATATTAATAACAGTACAAATAAAGTTAATTGCACCTAAAATCGACGCTGCACCTGATAAGTGTAAGCTAAAAATAGCTAAATCCACAGAACCTCCAGAGTGAGCTGTAATACCTGATAAAGGTGGGTAAACAGTCCAACCAGTTCCTACACCTGCTTCACATAAAATAGACTCTACTAAAAGCAGTAATGATGGAGGCAATAACCAAAAACTAATATTGTTCATTCGTGGAAACGCCATATCTGGAGCTCCAATCATTAAAGGAACAAACCAGTTTCCGAAACCTCCAATTAAAATTGGCATAACTGAAAAAAAAATCATGACAAATGCATGACCAGTTACAATAACATTATAAAGATGATAATTCGAACTTAAAAAACCTGAATCAGGCTGTGCTAATGCAAATCGAATATACATAGATAAAACACTACCAGCTACTCCTGCAATTGCTCCAAAAATTAAGTATAAAGTTCCAATATCTTTATGATTTGTAGAAAAGACCCAACGAGAAATAAATGAATACATACTATTATTAGATTGTGCTCCCAT